TGCTGCTGTAGCATTATAAACCGTATTGTTACTCTTGCTCCCGTCGGGATAAATCTGACCCCTTCCCCTGTTTCCGCCTACGTATATAGGATATTTTAAGAAGTGAACATCTTTCTTAGTAGCGGGGTCTGGGGAAAGAATAGGAAAGGTGATTTCGCTATATTTCTGACCAGGAACAGGGCCTATCACAAGAATATTTTTTTTATTGGGGCGATAGCTCTGAAAAGATAGATTCCCTATCTTTTCTTTCATCTCAGGAGAAATACGATCAGGAGGAGCTAATTCAAATCCTTCGGGTAAAATAAGAACAGCCCCCACATTCAAAGCCCCCTTTTTACCATTAGCAAGAACTTGTTTCAGTTGCATATCATAAGGAATTCGAACAACTGCTTCAAATACAGTATCCGGAAGTACCGCTTGTGGAACTTCAATATCCACGGGCTTATTAGCTAAATGACAATTGGCACATACAATACGCCCCGTCGCTTCTCGTGGATTTTCATAACCCTGCTGTGCAAAAATGGGATAGGCACTTGAAATGGATGTCTGAGTTATGATATATATCATGAGCGATACGGAAATGGATCGAGTAATCTGTTCCTTTATCCAAGAAAAGGTATTTCTAGTTTGCATGTCCAATCATTGATCGCGAAAATTTCTACAATAAATTGGGTAGGTCGCTAGTATAGTTCCCTATCCACGATTCTGCTATTTACCGAAAAAATTTTACTGGAATATAGGATGAATCCCCGAAATGGGTAGAAATATTAAGTGCGATTTGAAATGCTTTACTTATGTATAAATACTACTTATGTACTGTACAAATATAAAAATATGATAATTGGATTAATATCAGCGGATCAGTTTTCAGTCATTCATTGAATGATAAATCACTACAAGTGACGGAGATACCCGATTTAAATAACGGAAAATCCAATATTTAAAAATTGTATCTAGAATGACTGGAAAAGTGGAAACAAGACCAGATATAATTTGATCGTTATGAACAAATCCAAAATCTTTGTAAACAGAGCCAATCATTAGTTCCCAACCATGGGGTGAATGGAATCCGATACATAAATCAGTTAATAAAAGAATAGAAAAAGCTTTTATTGTGTCGCTTAAGTTATATAGGAATTCCTGAGTCCAAGAATTAAGAATAACAAGTTCTTCATTACCCAGAATAGAATAACCACTTAGAATAACGAAACAGATTATATTTGTCGAGAAGTGCAAAATCGTCTGAATACGATCCTCAGTGTGTATCTTGATTAATTGGATCGTTTCTTTGTGGATTCCTATACGAAGCTTTTGTAGATGTATCTCCGAGTATTCGTTTATCATTTCCTCCAAGAGGAGGAGTTCCTCTAATTCTATGAATTTTTCTAGAATACTCTTTTCTTGAATATCAGTCAAAAAAGTTTCGGGTTGCCTAGTATTCCACCAATTCGTAACCCAAGATTCCAAACTTTTATTAAATGAGAGAGAAATCCACCAGGGCAAAAATACTATAGATGCGAGATATAGAAGAGGAGTGAATGCTTTCTTTTTTGCCATTTTTTCATCTGTGAATTGTTAATGAACCCACCTCATTCGTCGACTCTATGTGATCTGATATTTTTATCAAGCATGAGTTCTATTACAAGGTATCGAACCTACGAATCTATTCAATGTTTTTTATTTGTGATTTCGTGGTTAGTCCTTGAATCTAGAAAGAATACAGAAATAGAATAAGAATCCACTTCGAATTTCGAATGAAGAAATAATAAAAAAAATATTGTTTCCAGATATCTCAATTGGTCAAATTCGAAGCAAGTATCTCCTTTCGATGAATGTCCGAAAGAACTCTTTTTCTATCATTCTATCAAAATATCAAATATTTCGAAAAAATTTCACCGACTACCCATAGTCCAGGAATAGAATAATTGAGAGAAATTTCTGAAGAATATTGTGATGATCAAAAATGAGTAACAAAACAAGACAGAAATTGATAAGATCTAATTGTTTGGTCATTAAGGAGTACAAAAGAAAGGATAAAAAAACGCCGATTGACAAAAAAGAAATAATTTACAAGATATGATCTATCTGGATCTAAAGTGTCAATTCCAACAAATAGTATTGGACTTAAATAAATTTCTTTTATTTTGAAATATTTTGATATATGGGATGAATCTTCGATTTGTTACTTGTTTTGTTACTGAATTGAGTTGAGTGGATTTCCATACGTATAAAAGACCATTTTTGTGGACAAAAAAAGTTTCGTTTTATGCTTGTTCCGTATACGTCTGCTTTGGCTCGAATGAGCGTTCTGAAGAAACTTCAGTTAAGTTATGTTATAGAAAGGGTTCTTGAGTTTTTTCCCTACTGCCGAGAAAGCATTCATTCTCAGTTCATTTCTCAAAATACTTCAATTGGTACACGCAAGAAATAGGCCAATTCAGCAGCTTTTTGTTCAATTTCTCCGGGAGTTAAATTCTCATCAGTACGAGTCAAGGGAATAGCCCCCTGGCCTCTGATTTCCATATAAAGGACACGACGAGCATAAATACCCTCTTTGACTTCTATTCTGACGGACTGAATATCTTTTATAAGGAATCGTAGGAAGATGCGACGATTTTTTCCAGGAAATCCCCAACGAAAAATACATACTATTCCTTCTTTTCTATCGAATCGATCATAACCACTACCTACATTCCACAAAATTGTGCACCACAAATAGGAGCTAATAAAGAGACCCGCGATCCCATAGAAAGACATCACGATCCCTTGTGGAAAAAAAATGATTTGCTGAGCCGGAAATAAAGATATCAAATTTCTACCAAAATAACTGGAAGTTCCAACCAATAAGAATCCTAATGAACCTAAGAAAAGGATAAAAGCCCAGCAGAAATTACTTGTTTTTCGAGACCCTGTTATAAGTTCTATCCATATACGTTCTGATCGCCAACTCATACTTAATCCGTTTGCATTTTATTGAAATTGAGAGAATAAGCCAAATGAATTTGACTTTACTCTTTTTATTTCCGAAATAACTCTCATCAACTAGCACTATTTTGATGTGAACCTTTAGGAATAATTTAATTCATCAAATTGGTTAGATCTAAAATAATAACATCCCCTTCATATGATTCCCTTATAGATATCCACATACATAGAGATACATTGACTTTACGTTTCAGACATCCGCCGATCCTGATCTATTTGAAAATAGCTAGAATTCGTTTATCCATATATCATTTTCTGCATGCATAAGAGCTCTTTCATTTATGTTCGGCGGAACCACATATTAGACCATATTCCACTAAATAGATATCCGTGTTATGATACAAGTCTAAGTTTTGAAAAAAAAAATGGCTGAGATTTACTCCCATCGGATTTAAACAATCTTATTTTTTTGAACATGAAGAGATAAAGAAGCCATTGCAATTGCCGGAAATACTAGGCCTACTAAAGGCACAAAAATAGAGGGAAAGTTAAAAGTTGTCATAAAATGGGGTACCTCGATTTACTAGTTGTACCTGTTATTGTTATAAAGATATCTTATAATAATTATAATTCTTAATTAAATAATAATTCGAATTAGTATATACCTAAGTATATATCTAAGTGAGTATATATAATAAGTGCAAGAAATGTAGAACTAAATAAATGGACTTATTTATCTTTCTACGTGAAATATCTGTATGATAATCGACTTTATTATTATTCTTCTTCTTTTGTTGTTTTCTTTTCATTTAATAAAGAAAGAGTTTCTTACAAATTACTGAAAGATTCGTTAGAATCCGATTCAACAGGGATTCTTAGTCAAAATGGGAATTCTCGGTAGATATAGAAAGATAGAAAACTCTATCTTTTTTTCTATATTTGAATTCTATATACAATAGGGAAGCTGAAATTCGTTTTATTTGACGAATTTCACGAACGGAGGAATTCACTCTTTTATCTTGTTAATAAAAGCTCCCTGATTACTAATCAGAAATATAGGTAAAAAAAAAAATTATCCACAACTTTTGATTCGTTCTACAATTAGATCTTATACCACCAAAAAACCCTATTCTGATGATTTTGACTTTGATTTTTAACTACTTGTACTTGTTTGCTACAAATAAAATAATTGACCTTAATGCTCTACTTGATTGAATTTTGATTCAAAGGAAAGAAAGCGTGGAGCTGAAATAACTCACTCAGAACGCCTTTTAAAGGATTACGTGGTACGATTAGATCGAATAAGCCCTTCTGGAATAAATATTCGGCCGCTTGGGAACCTTCAGGTACTGTTTTATTCAATGTTTGTTCAATTACTCTTTTACCCGCAAATGCAATGTAGGCATTGGGTTCGGCAATAATGATATCCCCCAACATACCAAAACTAGCCGTCACCCCACCAGTAGTAGGTGATGTAAGGATTGATACATAGAATAACTTTTTATTTGATTGATAATCATATAAAGCAGAAGATATTTTAGCCATTTGCATCAAGCTCAAACTTCCTTCTTGCATGCGTGCCCCTCCGGAAGCACACACTATAATAAGAGGTAAAAAATTATTGGTAGCATACTCGATCAAACGGGTAATTTTCTCCCCAACTACGGATCCCATACTACCCCCCATAAACTGAAAATCCATAACCCCAATTGCTGTGGGAATACCATTTAGTTGGCCTATGCCTGTTTGAACAGCCTCAGTTAATCCTGTTTTTCTTTGATAAGAATCGATACGATCTTTATAAGGCTCCTCCTCCGAATGAAATTCAATGGGATCCAGAGAGACCATGTCTTCATCCATAGGATCCCAAGTGTCTGGATCAATCGAAAGCTCGATTCTATCTGAACTACTCATTTTCAAATGATATCCACATTGTTCACAAATATTCATTTTTGACTTAAAAAATTTCTTATAATTTAATCCATAACAATTTTCGCATTGAACCCACAAATGCCTGTATTTTTGAGTTACATCGAGATCATTAGAACTTTCTCTTATAGTTAAATCACTACCAT